CTGTTCCACTTTTGGAAGACCTTGCGTTATATCACCAGATCTTGATTTTTCATATATAAATGTAACTAATGTATCGCCTTCGTAAAGGATTTCCCCATAATGTCCATGAACAGTTGCTCCTGGAGTAGCCAAATAAGGCTTAGCTGATCGTATTACCACAGAGTCAACTTGAACAATTAGAACTTGACCCGATTTTAAATGCGGTCCTTTTTTGGCTATACATACATTTTCACAAAGAAACTGCCCAAGACTAACGATTGGAGATGTCTCTTCACAATAATTGTAATGGAGAAAATACCAATTCAAATGGAATGGATTCAAAATGATGTTACTGCATGAATAGGGATTATAAATTTGACCATTTTCATCCAGTAAATAATATTTAAGTATTTGAAAAATCTGTTTGAAATTGTCAAGTTGCAAATAGTTAGTTACCAAGATCTGATTATGGGTTATTAAATGGGAAAATAAATCAAAATTATAAATTGGAAAACCTGTTCCTAACGGGCCCAACGAATTCCTAATTGGAATTAGGGGGTTCTTTTTGATTGATTCTTTTATCACATTGGGAGATTTTACATCGTTGAATGGGCCTATTCGAAAACAATTGGATGATGACAAAATTATCAAAGATTGAGATTCCTTATTTCGATTCAACAACGTATGGATAGTTCCTTGATTTGGATTAAGGGATTCTTTAATCCTTGCCTTGGAATAGGAATAAATGGAAGAAAATGGATTGACATTAGCGCGATCTGATCCATTCTCAGAGATCAATCCTGAACCCGACAGATCGTTCCTTTTTCCGGTATAAGAAATAGGTGACTTAGCTAAGTCGATTCTTAGAAAATATCTAAGCAAACCATTTGTCCTTATTTCAACAAAGGAAGCACAGGCCTTTTCGATTTTTTTGTCTTGGTCCCAATTCAACACTAAAGAAGTCCGAACTAATTGAATACTTGTGTCCCAAATTTCAAGAATTGGGTCGTAATAAAGGATATAATTGACAACTCGAAGTTGTAGATTATCACTTTCCTGCAAGAGATCCGGCGGGAAAAGTCTTCCTAAATTTATACCATCCGTTTTTTTATATGGGACTACAGGTTGAACCAAAACAAAATACTTTTTTTCATACCTGGAAAGTTTCATTCGTTGGATATAGAGCCAATTTTTCAATTTTTTGTATTCTTTGGAATTTGGTTTTCCCCCTCCTGGCGGTATCAATCGGAATGCCTTATTTGTCTTTCCAGGAAAATAGATATCTCCAGAAAAGATTATCAGTTTCATTTTTTCTGCTTTTTTCTTCACTCGGACCAATCCGCCTACCCGACTTCTTCTATTGAAAGTGATTTGTGTATCTGCCCCAATAATACTATTGTGCCGTACCATTATGGAAGAAGATTCGGCCAAAATGTGGACTTCCACGGGAATAAAAAAAAATGGATTTACTTCCTTTTGGTATTTTGGCCAAAATACCTTGACTCCTCGATACTCAATCAAATCCTCTTCGTTGACGATTGAATTTAGTTCTCTAGTCTCATATTTAGTAAGTCCCGAGCTCTTTCTTATATATCGAGGATCATCGAAATAAGCAAGAATACTATTTCTACGGAGAATACCATTTCTGGGGATTTCCATTGAGATACCTGAAGAAGGTATTAGTTGGTTCTCGCCTTCTTGAATCGATTCGAGTGGGATGATGAATCTATTTCTTCGCCTCTTTGCCAATAAATCAGAATTACCGTCGAGAATGGCCGGATATCTGAGATTACAACGACCCGTACATGTCATTCGATTCAGTTCTGAATAATCAGGAATCCTATCTCCTTTTTGATTTTTACCAGAAAAATACGAACTAAAAAATTTGTGTCTCACTTGATTATTAGTTACTGAGGGGTTAGCAATATATCTTGGCTTGACAGAAAGAGAATAAGCGTTCATTTGATCTTGATCCTTGTGGATCGAACAAGGGCCTAGACTGTATCTCCAGGGCTCCCCTAATAATATCCATAAATGACTTGTTTTTGGTAAGAGATGAATATTACCATATGTAAATTCAGGTGCATGGTACACATCAGTATTCCAGTGCATTTCGCCTTCTGAGTCAGAATAAATATGTTTTCGAACCTTCTCTTTCAAATTCAAAGTGGATGTTCTCGCGCGAATCTCAGCAATCACTTGTTCTGATTCTACATATTGATCGTTTTGAACTAAAAGAAAACTTTTGGGCGGAATACACACATTGTGTATAATATCTTCACTCTCAATAGTTACATACAAGTCTCTAGAACATAGAAAAGCAGGATGTCCATGACGTGTACGTGTCGGATGAACCAAATCCTCGTTGAATTTTATTTTTCCATTAGAAGGGGCTCGCACATGTTCTGCAGTACCCCCTGTAAATACTCCGCCGGTATGAAAAGTTCTTAATGTTAATTGAGTGCCCGGTTCTCCAATAGATTGACCTGCAATAATACCTACGGCTTCTCCCAATTCGACCAGGTCGTCATGAGCTGGACTCCGGCCATAACATAATTGACAAATCCAAGATGTACTCCTACAAGTAAAGGGGGTTCGAATAGAGATTGGTTGTGCTCTAAAAGTTATGAATCTACTGACAAGTCCAACCCCAATATCTTGATTTCTAGTAGCAATACATCGCGAACCTATATATATATCATCTGCTAATACACGGCCAATTAATGTTTGGATAAAAATCCTGTCCGCCATCATTCCATTTCGAGGACTTACAGAAATACCTCGAGCGGTGCCACAATCTGTTCGACGTACAACAATGTGTTGAACTACTTCAACAAGTCTGCGCGTGAGATATCCTGCATCTGATGTTCGGATAGCGGTATCCACAACCCCTTTACGGGCTCCGTAGCAAGAAATAATGTATTCTGTTAAAGACAGTCCTTCGCGTAAATTGCTTTGAATGGGTAAATCAATCATTTGCCCTTGGGGATCCGACATTAATCCTCTCATACCTACTAATTGATGTACCTGAGATGCATTTCCTCTGGCTCCCGAAAAAGACATTATATGGACTGGATTAAAAGGATCGGTCATCCGAAAATTAGGATTCATTTCTTGTCGCAAATATTCACTTGTGGCATACCATATTTCGATCGATTGACGTAATTTTTCTACCGCGTGTACATTCCCATAATGATGGTGTTTTTCCAAAATAAAACTTTGTTGTTCAGCGTCTTGAACTAGCCATCTTTTAGAAGGTATTGTTAAAAGATCATCAATTCCTAATGAAATGGATGCGGCGGTAGCTTGTCGGAAACCCAGAGTCTTTACTTGATCCAGGATATGTGATGTATATCCTATTCCATAGTGATCAATAAATCGACTAATAAGCCGTTTCATGGCAGTTCCGTCTATCACTTTATTGTGAAAGACCTGAGTGGGCCGTTCTGCCATCAGTACCTCCATATTGCGCTGAGTAGAATTTGACAATGGGCTTGAGTCAGTGATTGGAAAACTTCCTTTTCTAGATCTTGATTCACGTAGAAATTCTGCACTTATGGTCCTAGTTAACCCGGAGAGACTCGAATTCCCGTTGGTAGCATAGAATTACAACAGCCCTGCCAAAACCCCTGTATGGCTTCTTCTATTTCTCGATAAAGGGAAATATGACCAAGAGTGGTTCGAATATATATATAAAGAATTTCTTTTTTTATACTTCGTACTATTAGATAGTGTCCATAAATCTCATAATAGGTCCCCACAGATTCATAGTGAATTTCGATGGGAGCTTCTCTTGCAGCAATAACGCGTTGATCTAGTCGCCACCGCAGCCACAAAGGACTACCTAAATTGATTCGTTTTTGCCGATAAGCTCCAATTGCATCATAGGGATTACAAAAAAAGGGTTCTTTTTTTTTTGTATACTTATAGTTATTATCTTCATTTTGATAGTTTCTACTATTACATGGATTATACCTATTTACACAAATACCCCGACGATTTCCACTCGTTAAGACATAGAGTCCACTAAGCATATCTTGAGTTGGTGCCGAAATCGGATCCCCAATAGTTGGAGACAAAAGATTCATATGAGAAAACATAAGTAAACGCGCCTCTGCTTGAGCCTCCAAAGATAAAGGCACATGAACAGCCATTTGATCCCCGTCAAAGTCTGCATTGAAGCCCTTACAAACTAATGGATGTAAACAAATAGCGCGCCCTTCCACTAAAACGGGGAGGAATGCCTGTATGCCTAATCTATGCAGAGTAGGCGCTCTATTCAGCAATACAGGATGGTCATCCAGAATTTCCTGAAGTATTTCCCATACAATCGGTTTTTTTTTCCGAATTTGACTCTTAGCAACTCCTATGTTCGAAGCAAGATGTTTTCTAATTAGGTCACGAATTACAAATGCCTGGAAAAGTTCTATTGCTATTTCGCGAGGCAATCCACATCGATGTAATGAAAGTGAAGGGCCCACGACAATCACGGACCGCCCTGAATAATCGACCCGTTTACCAAGCAGAGTCTCGCGAACTCTTCCTTCTTTGCCTTCAATTACATCTGAAAGCGACTTGTAAACTCTATTATGATCATCCCTCATTGGTTGTCCGCAGATTCCATTATCAAGAAGTGCATCCACGGCTTCTTGTAGCAATTTTTCCTGAGATATTATTAATTCTTCTGGCGTAGCTATACTTGTTGTTAATAGATCTGTAAGAGTATTATTCCGATAGATAATTCTTCTATAGATTTCATTAATATCCGAGGTCACTAGTTTATCCTCATCTATATGATAGATTGGTCTCAACTCAGGAGGAAGAACTGGTAATAGACACAAAACCATCCATTTTGGTTCTATATTTGTTCGAATAAAATGCTTAGCCAATTCCATGCGTCTAAGCAAAAAATCTTTTCTTCTTCCAACTTTTCGATCTTCCCATTCATTCCCTGTGGGTTCCTCTTCCTCCAATTCTTTCCATTCTACCAATGAATAGTCTATAATAATTCGTAAATCTAG